CATAAAAAACATTTCATTCTTGTAGATTAGAAAATTTGATTTTGGTTGAGTTTATGAAGGAAAAATAAAAAGGCGGGTCAAAAAATCCTTCTTTTTCTTCGAACTCTCCCAAATCAAAAATCTTTCCTTTCATTCTCAAATGAGAATACAAGGAATTATAGTTTCGTACAATATCTTAATTGAATTTTATGTAATGATCAATAATTTGATCAATAATTTTTTGTGATTCTATATTTACATGTGTTGAATCCTAGCAACAATGTATTTCATATGTATTTGGGCTGGGATTGACGAATGACCAATACCAATATTAGTCTTTATTAGTGTCGAATATAAATCTAAATGGGGCGTGGCCAAGCGGTAAGGCAACGGGTTTTGGTCCCGCTATTCGGAGGTTCGAATCCTTCCGTCCCAGATCGTCTCCATCAGAAACGAAAGATTCTTCTCTTTACCAATTTTCTGTTTAATCTTGTTTGGATATTGAATATATATAATGTGTGACCCAACCCTTTCTTTGTTCTGAATTCAATGTACGGGTAGAAATAAAGAAATTTCTTTGAATTCTTAATTAAAAAAAGAATTGGGGGCGGATCATTCCCATTCAGAGTATGCTCATACTCATATTCATATTGAAGTTAGTTACTTAGGGAAACCTTGTGTTCCATACCCGTGAAATGGGAATTCGCACATGGTGCATTCTGAATTGAAATTGAAAAAAGACCTTTTTTCTATTCCATTCCCCATGGAAAGCCTAAAGAAAATAAATGGTGTATCCCAATTCCACACTTTATGTGGAGACTAAAGATTGCGTAGTTTTTTGTATTAATTGCATTTCATCGTTCGTCTTAAAACTTCTAAGAAAAAAATAGGAAAAATAAATTGATCTGGATCCCATTTTCTTTTTTTGTATTTATTTTAGCTTATTCAATTGAATAATTGGAAATCAATATAATGTAATGATTGGATGGATGAAAATTTAGATATTCCATTTTATGGAATTGGAGGAAAGATTCTTGAATCTGAAGTAAAACAAAATCGGCCTGTATGCTGTATAATAGATATTATGTATTATTATTGTATTGTTCTATTTCAGTAACAGCGGCCCCTTCCCTTGGTTAAGTCAAAAGGATCTGTGATCTTTTAAATATCCATGATTACTCCCAGTAACAATTGTTCATTGTATATGATGGATATGAAAAGATTAGATTCCTCTTATTCTTGATTCTGATTTTCTCTTTCAGATGAAAGAAAGAATAACGACTTTTATCTTACACTCTTCTATTCCATACTCACGAAAACAAAAAACGATTTGAATCTTCATTTTTGTGAACCCTTGGTACTTGAATAAGTGTGAAAAATCTATATTATAGAGAGACTTCCGCCCTTTTCGAGTCATCGGAATAGCTTATATTTGGTTAATAACTGATTTTGTTCCGGGATTGAAAATCTATTCCATTATTCTACTAAGTAAAGGCCTTTACTTTTTAATTCCTTTTTCATTTATGTGTTCGAAAAAAAAAGGGATGATCCTTTTTATGATTCATCATCCCGAACAATCTGTTGAAGATGTAAATAAGACTTAAGTAAACGCGTTTATTCGTCTTTTTTAGAAATCTGTTTCATTTGAGCCAATGACTATTCATGATTCCATATTGAATCAATTCCATACCGGTTCAAAATTTAATCAGAGGAATGTTATGGTAAAACTTCGTTTGAAACGATGTGGTAGAAAGCAACGTGCGACTTGAAGGACATGATTCGTTGTGGATTCTTACATCCACCATTTTCTACAGGAATGAAGATGCTCTTGAATCGACATAGTTTGTTCTGTTCTTGCTAGGAACCTAATTTGTGTTGGGTTGGTAAATAGGAATAGTACATAATGGAGCTCGAACAAAAAGTATTGATTCATTTATCGAGGGGAAGAATCTAGGGTTAGTAACAATTAATAAGTTAGACCAACTTTGTAAATATATCCTCAATATCGAAATCGAAGGGTTAAAATTCGAACAAGTTTGAAATAAAATAAAAAAGTCAAATTTGTTGAAATTGGTAAACCTTTTTCGATTAAAATGAAAAGTGTATTATATTACATATATTACAAGGGAATTAATCTTTCGTATTATTCATAGAAAGAAATAACAAAAAACAAAGGGTATGTTGCTGCCATTTTGAAAAGGAATAAGGATCACCGAAGTAATGTCTAAACCTAATGATTTTACAAAGTAAAGAGAAAGGATTCCGGAACAAGGAAACACTATTTTCAATTGTCTCAATAATTTTCTTTAATTTTATTATAATGAAGAAGAAAAATAGATTTGAGACGAGACAAACAAAAGAGGTTAGAGACGACTCAAGAAATGTCTAAAGAGTTACCTTCGCACTTTTTCAGAATTGCCCAACTTGAGTTATGAGTACGAATTTCTTTTTTTCTGTATCTGTAAGTAAGAACAAAAAACGACTCAAATTATAGTCGACTTCATGATTTTATGGATCTATTTGCCATTATATACAGAATATACAGAAATATTAGAATCATTTTTTCTCGAGCCGTATGAGGAGAAAGCCTCCTATACGTTTCTAGGGGGGGTATTATTTATCTACATCTATCCCAATGAGCGATCTATCGAATCGTTGCAATTGATGTTCGATCCCGAAGAGAAGGAAGAGATCTTCAAAAAGTGGGTTTTTACGATCCGATACAGAATCAAACTTATTTAAATGTTCCTGCCATTCGTTATTTCCTTGAAAAAGGTGCTCAACCTACAGGAACTGTTCATGATATTTTAAGGAAGGCAGAATTATTTAAAGTTAAAGAAAGGCCTTCATAAAGAAAAAAAACAAAATTTCTTTTAATAAATAAAAAAGAAAAGGTAACTAGTATCTATTTTGGGCAATTAGTTACTTAAAATTTGCTCTTTTCTTGTTGTATTCATACTTTTTCTCTACCTTTTCCTTATTTTTTTTTCATCTAAATTTCTTATTTATGTTGTGCCAATCCAACACGAATTCTTATTTGATTTACTTAATACTTAAATACAATACTTAATTAATTATTAATTTAATTGAATTTGTTTTCCATTCATATTGACAATGTTGTATCGAACAAATATAATTCGGTCGTAGATAAGCGGATCTGTTTATTCCGACCCCTAATTGGGTTTTCCTTTACTTCAGTCAAATGATGGGTTTGCCGGATTTACTGTTATACATATACAAGATGTATTTTCTTAACGAAAATCAAAAATTTTGAGAAAATGGGCGGTCTGTAAATTTTGATATTTCTATTGGGAATCCGTTGTTTTTTCTTTTTTAATCCGATCCATTCATTTTGCTATTTTGGTGTTTAGAATTGATCATAAAATCTTTCCTTTCTATTTCTTGTTAGTTCAATGTTTTGACGTAGTTGTACAGTGCAATTCAATTGATTTTTTTTATTTCGATCGTATCTACAAATCATATTTATCTGGGTTGCTAACTCAACGGTAGAGTACTCGGCTTTTAAGTGCGACTATGATCTTTTACACATTTGGATGAAGCAACGAATTCGTCCAGACTATTGGTAGAGTCTATAAAACCGCGACTGATCCTGAAAGGTAATGGATGGAAAAAACAGCATGTCGTAATAATAAGAAGAAAATGGAATTTCTTAATTTCTTATTAGATTCCTCTTTTTTTTTAGTAGAATTTTGAGTCGATCCTTACCAGATCATTCCAAAATTTTGTTTTTATTTTAGGAGGAAGACAAAAAAAATTCACATTTACGGTTGGGTTTAGTGAATAAATGGATAGAGCCCTACGGCTCAAATTCTGGTAAAAAAAAGCAACGAGCTTCTATTCTTTATTTGAATAATTACCCGATCTAATTAGACGTTAAAAAAAATTAGTGCCTGATGCGGAAAAAGGTTCTCCTGTGAGTGGTCCTTTGATTCTTTTTTTTTTCTTTTTTAAAAAATCCTAACTATTCTCTATTATAGGTTGGAAACGAATGTGTAGAAGAAACAGTATACTGACAAAAAGAATTTGTTCCAAAGTCAAAAGAGCGATCGGGTTGCAAAAATAAAAGATTTTTGAACCTCTAGTAATTATAACGAGGATAAACCCATTAGATAGAAGGGGAGAGGAAAAAGATCTGTTGATTGGACTTTCTGTTTCCGAGGTATATATATATTTTTTTGTACATAATACATACCTTGTTCTGACCATATTGCACTATGTATAATTTGATAACCCAAGAAATGCCTACTGTTTTTGTTTCAAATAGAAAAAATGTAAGTCAATGGAAGAATTACAAGGATATTTAGAAAAGGATGGATCTCGGCAACAACACTTCCTATATCCGCTACTCTTTCAGGAATATATTTATGCACTTGCTCATAATCATAGGTTAAATGGTTCGATTTTTTACGAACCTGTGGAAGTTTTTGGTTATGACAATAAATCTAGTTTAGTACTTGTAAAACGTTTAATTACTCGAATCTATCAACAGAATTTTTTGATTTCTTTGGTTAATGATTCTAATCAAAATCGATTCGTTGGATACAACCACAATAATTTTTTTTTTTCTCGTTTTCATTCTCAAATGATATCAGAAGGTTTTGCAATTATTGTAGAAATTCCATTCTCGTTGCGATTAGTATCTTATTTCGAAGAAAAAGAAATACCAAAATATCATAATTTACGATCAATTCATTCAATTTTTCCCTTTTTAGAGGACAAATTATCACATTTAAATTATGTCTCAGATATACTAATACCTCATCCCATACATATGGAAATCCTGGTTCAAATCCTTCAATGCTGGATTCAAGATGTTCCTTTTTTACATTTATTGCGGTTCTTTCTTCACGAATATCATAATTTGAATAGTCTTCTCATTACTCAGAAGAAATCTATTTACGTTTTTTCAAAAGAAAATAAAAGATTATTTCGGTTCCTATACAATTCTTATGTATTTGAATGGGAATTTTTATTAGTTTTTATTCGTAAACAATCTTCTT